ACAACAATCAGATTTTCGGCGAGGTATAATTAAAGGCTCTATGCGTGCTCAAAGGCGCAAAACTGTTATTTCGGAACTTTTTCAAGCAAATGTGCAGTCCCCCCTTTTTATCGACAGAATAACCCCCCTCCGTCTTTTTTCTTTTGATATCTCTGAACTGATTAAACCAATTTTTCGAAATTGGACAGGTAAAGAGGGAGAATTCAAGATTCGAGAGTCTAGAGAAGAACAAACAAAAAGAGAAGAGAAAAAAGAAAAGGACAAAAAAGAGGAGAACAAAAGAAAGGAAAAAGCACGGATAGCGATCGCAGAAGCCTGGGATAACATTCCTTTTGCGCAAATAATAAGAGGTTACATGTTAATAACTCAATCAATTCTTCGAAAATATATTCTATTACCTTCATTGATAATAGCCAAAAATATTGGGCGTATGTTATTCTTGCAACTTCCTGAATGGTCTGAAGATTTGCAGGAATGGAATAGAGAAATGCAAATTAAATGTACTTATAATGGTGTTCAATTATCAGAAACAGAATTTCCCAAAAATTGGTTGAGAGACGGGATTCAGATCAAAATTTTATTTCCTTTTTGTCTGAAACCTTGGCATATATCTAAACTGTACCCCTCCCGCGGAGAGCTAATGAAAAAGAAAAAACAAAAAGATGATTTTTGTTTTTTAACAGTTTGGGGAATGGAAGCTGAACTTCCCTTTGGTTCTCCCCGAAAGCGCCCTTCCTTTTTTGAGCCCATTTTTAAGGAACTTGAAAAAAAAATTGTAAAATTCAAAAAGAAATATTTTATAACTCTAAAAATTTTAAAAGGAAAAACAAAATTATTTAGAAAAATTTCAAAAGAAACCAAAAAATGGCTTATCAAAAGTATTAGATTTCTAAAAAAAATAAAAAAAGAACTTTCAAAAGTAAATCCAATTGTATTATTTAGATTCAAAGAAATATCTGAATCGAATGAAACGAAAAAAGAAAAAGATTATCTAATTAGTAATCAAATAATTAACAAATCGTTTAGTCAAATTGAATCTGAAAATTGGCCAAATTCTTCACTGATAGAAACAAAAATGAAGGATTTGACTGATAGAACAACTACAATAAAAAATAAAATAGAAAGAATTACAAAAGAGAAAAAGAAAGTAACTCCAGAAATAGACATTTGGCCTAATAAAACAAATAATATGAAAAAATTTGAATCGCCAAAAAATTTTTTCAAAATATTTAAAAGCAGAAATACTCGAGTAATATGGAAATTCCATTATTTGCTAAAATTATTCATTCAAAGATTATACATCGATCTATTTTTATCTATCATTAATATTCCTAGAATTACTACACAACTTTTTCTTGAATCAACAAACAAATTGATTGACAAATCCATTTCAAATAATGAAATAAATCAAGAAAAAATTAATAATAAAAAAAAAATTCACTTTATCTTTATTTCGACTATAAAAAAGTCACTTTATAATATTAGTAAGAAAAATTCACATATTTTTTGTGATTTATCCTACTTGTCACAAGCATATGTATTTTACAAATTATCACAAACCCAAGTTATTAATTTGTCTAAATTTAGATCTGTTCTTCAATATAACACAACGTCTTGGTTCCTTAACACTAAAATAAAGGACTATTTTAGAACACTAGGAATATTTCATTCGGACTTAAAACATAAGAAACTTGAGAGTTATAGAATCAAGCAATGGAAAAACTGGTTAAGACGGCATTATCAATACGATTTATCTCAGATTAGATGGTCTAGATTAATGCCAAAAAAATGGCGAACTAGGGTTAATCAAAGTTGTATGACTCAAAATAAAAATAGAAACTTAAACAAATGGAATTCATATGAAAAAGACCAATTAATTCATTACAAAAAAGAAAATGATTGGAAACTCTATTCATTATCAAACCAAAAAGATAATTTTAAAAAATGTTATAGATATGATTTTTTAGCATATAAATCGATTAATTATGAAAATAAAAGTGACTCATTTATTTCTAGATTACCCTTTCAAGTAAAGAAAAACTTCGAAATTTCGTATAATTCCAACCCGTCCAAACACAACTTTGTTGATATGCCCGGCAATCTTCATATCAATAATTATCTAAGAAAAGGCAATATTCTAGATATAGAAAGAAATCTCCATAGAAAATATTTTGATTGGAAAATTATCCATTTTTCTCTTAGACAAAAAGGAGATATTGAGGCCTGGGTTAAGACCGATACCAACAGTAATACAAATACTAAAATTAGTAGTAAAAATTATCAAATAATTGAGAAAATTGAGAAAAAAGGGGTTTTTTATCTTACAACTCATCAAAATCCAGAAAAAACGCAAAAAAATTCGAAAAAAGTCTTTTTTGATTGGATGGGAATGAATGAAAAAATATTTAATCGTCCCATATTGAATCTGGATTTTTGGTTCTTCCCAGAATTTGTACTACTTTATAATGTCTATAAAATAAACCCATGGATTATACCAAGCAAATTCCTTCTTTTAAATTTGAATATAAATGAAAATGTTAGTCAAAATAAAAACCAACAACAAAACTTTTTTATACCATCAAATAAAAAAATAAAGAATCGAATTCAAGAAGCAAAAGAACCCGCAAGTCAAAGAGAGCATGGATCAGATATAGAAAACAAAGAAAATCTGGGCCCTGTTTTCTCAAAACATCAAAACGATCTTGAAAAAGATTACGGGGAATCAGACACAAAAAGGGGTAAAAATAAAAAACAATACAAAAGCAACACGGAAGCAGAACTAGATTTGTTCTTGAAACGTTATTTACTTTTTCAATTAAAATGGAACGATGCTTTGAATCAAAGAATGATCGAAAATATCAAGGTATATTGTCTCCTGCTTCGACTGATAAATCCAAGCAAAATTACTATATCGTCAATTCAAAGGAGAGAAATGAGTTTAGATATAATGCTGATTCAGGCAAATTTACCTCTTACAGACTTGATGAAGAAAGGGGTATTGATTATCGAACCTATTCGGTTGTCTGTAAAAAATAATGGACAATTTCTTATGTATCAAACCATAGGTATTTCATTGGTTCATAAAAGTAAACACCAAACTAATCAAAGATACCGAGAACAAAGATATGTTGCTAAAAAGAATTTTGACGAATTCATTCTGCAACCTCAAACTCAACGAATAAATACAGAAAAAAATCATTTTGATTTGCTTGTTCCTGAAAATATTTTATGGTCTAGATGTCGTAGAGAATTGAGAATTCGAAGTTTTTTTAATTCTTTGAATTGGAATGGCGTCGATAGAAATTCAGTATTTTGCAACGAAACCAATGTAAAAAACTGGAGTCAATTTTTGGATGAAAGGAAACCCCTTTATAAAAATAAAAATGAATTAATGAAATTTAAGTTCTTTCTTTGGCCTAATTATCGATTCGAAGATTTAGCTTGTATGAATCGTTATTGGTTTGATACCAATAATGGTAACCGTTTCAGTATCTTAAGAATACATATGTATCCACGATTAAAAATTAATTGATAGTACTATATACCCTGGCTCATATAGAGCTGAAAGAAAACAAATGCACACATGTCTTGTTTTACCTCTCATTCGAATCTAATTCGAGTAGACGATACTAAATCAATAAAATAAGGTATCGATTAGATCTAGAAATGAATCAACAAAATCTTTTTCATTTTGGGATTTTAGGTTTCAATTATTCGCTTTTGTGAATGAAAAAACGTACCTACCGCCTTTTTGGATTTCTATCTGAATCAATTTTTTAATTTGATTAATTTATTGGAATTGATAAAATTAGAGATTCATAAAGAAATTAAGTCTATATACCACATTCAAATTACTGGCATTATTATTACTGATCAATAAAATTCTAAAAAATCCATATCTGTAAAATAAAGAAAGGGGAAATTCATTTATGGTAAAAAATTCTGTCATTTCAGTTATTTCTCAAGAAGAAAAGAAAGGATCTGTTGAATTTCAAGTATTCAATTTCACCAATAAGATACGGAGACTTACTTCACATTTAGAATTGCATAAAAAAGACTATTTATCTCAGAGAGGTTTGAAGAAAATTTTGGGAAAACGTCAACGACTGCTAGCTTATTTGGCAAAAAAAAATAGAGTACGTTATAAAGAATTAATTAATCAGTTGGACATTCGAGAGACAAAAACTCGTTAATTTTATTAAATTAATTTGAGGAGTTATTTCATTTTCACTTATATGTTTCGATTAAATTTTGATGAACTTCTTTTCACTTTCAATAATTCATGGAAGAATGAATCGTTAAAAAACTTATGACTGCACCAACTACAAGAAAAGACCTCATGATAGTCAATATGGGGCCTCAGCACCCATCAATGCACGGTGTTCTTCGACTCATCGTTACTCTAGATGGTGAAGATGTTGTCGACTGCGAACCAATATTGGGTTATTTACATAGAGGGATGGAGAAAATTGCAGAAAACCGAACAATTATACAATATTTGCCTTATGTAACACGTTGGGATTATTTAGCTACTATGTTCACAGAAGCAATAACCATAAATGGACCCGAACAATTAGGCAATATTCAAGTACCTAAAAGGGCTAGCTATATCAGAGTCATTATGTTGGAGTTGAGTCGGATAGCTTCTCATTTATTATGGCTCGGTCCTTTTATGGCGGATATTGGTGCGCAGACCCCTTTCTTCTATATTTTTCGAGAAAGAGAATTAATATATGACCTATTCGAAGCGGCTACCGGTATGCGAATGATGCATAATTATTTTCGTATTGGAGGAGTGGCTGCCGATCTACCCTATGGCTGGATAGATAAATGTTTGGATTTTTGTGATTATTTTTTAACAGGAGTTGCTGAGTATCAAAAACTTATTACCCGGAATCCTATTTTTTTAGAACGAGTTGAAGGCGTAGGAATTATTGGGAGAGACGAGGCATTAAATTGGGGTTTATCGGGCCCAATGTTACGAGCTTCCGGAATAGAATGGGATCTTCGTAAAGTTGATCATTATGAGTCTTACGACGAATTTGATTGGCAGGTTCAATGGCAACGAGAAGGGGATTCATTAGCTCGTTATTTAATACGAATCAATGAAATGACAGAATCCATAAAGATTATTCAACAGGCTCTGGAAGGAATTCCAGGAGGGCCTTACGAAAATTTAGAAATCCGACGTTTTGACAGATTAAAAGATCCTGCTGAATGGAATGATTTTGAATATCGGTTTATTAGTAAAAAACCTTCTCCAACTTTTGAATTGTCGAAACAAGAACTTTATGTGAGAGTTGAAGCCCCAAAAGGAGAATTGGGAATTTTTATGATAGGAGATCAGAGCGTTTTTCCTTGGAGATGGAAAATTCGCCCACCAGGTTTTATCAATTTGCAAATTCTTCCTCAGTTAGTTAAAAGAATGAAATTGGCTGATATTATGACAATACTAGGTAGCATAGATATCATTATGGGAGAAGTTGATCGTTGAAATGATAATTGATACAACAGAAATAGAGACTATCAATTCTTTTTCCAAATTGGAATCCTTAAAAGAAGTCTATGGGATCATATGGGTGCTTGTCCCTATTTTGACTCTTGTATTAGGAATCACAATAGGTGTACTAGTAATTGTTTGGTTAGAAAGAGAAATATCTGCAGGAATACAACAACGTATCGGACCTGAATATGCCGGCCCTTTAGGAATTCTTCAAGCTCTAGCAGATGGGACAAAACTACTTTTGAAAGAGAACCTTATTCCATCTACAGGAGATACTCGTTTATTCAGTATCGGACCATCCATAGCAGTAATATCTATTTTTCTAAGTTATTCAGTAATTCCTTTTGGTGATCACCTTGTTCTAGCCGATCTTAGTATTGGGGTTTTTTTCTGGATTGCCATTTCAAGTATTGCTCCCGTTGGACTTCTTATGTCGGGCTATGGATCAAATAATAAATATTCCTTTTTAGGTGGTCTACGGGCAGCTGCTCAATCAATTAGTTATGAAATACCATTAGCTCTATGTGTGTTATCAATATCTCTACGTGTGATTCGGTGAGACCTAAAATTTCTCCAAAGTCTTTTCTTTCTAGAAACAAGGATAAAAAGATTTGATTGACATATATATATTTTTCTTCAGCATTTGAGTTGATGAACTAAACCAAATAGTTATATGAGTGAAAGAAAACGGCTTCGAAATTTGCAGTAAAAAAGTTGAGTCTCATTTCCTATGTACAAGAATCAAATGGTGAAAAAGTAAACATAAGCAATAGAGATTGTTTACCCCGAGATTCGTGAATTGTCATGATAACTTGAAGCGGGTTCAAAAGATCAACTGTATGGAGTTTTTACTGTCTAGTACCATAGATGGATTTCTACAACAGGAGGTTTTTGAAAAAAAATGAGTGGATGGTTAGGAAGACCAAGATACACAAAGGATTAGTAATTGAGATTATGTAAGTTATCCAAGAGGATATTTCTGTACATAAAAGGAATTCAAATTGGGGCTTTACGTTCGTAGAAATGATTAAGAAGTACTCCCCATGATTCTGATCCAGAGTATGTTCCTATCCACTGAGTAAGTAAATAACTATCAAGAACGAAGTAATCTTTTACTTTGGTTAAAGGCCCTTTTTCTGAGAAAGGAGAATAGGAATGAAATAAAAAAAATCGAAATAGAAAGAAAAGAATCTAATTGCAAAAGCAAAAAGGAGGGATGTCTTTGTTTTTTTTCTTCCTTTTTTCTTTTTTTGTTTTTATTCTTTCTTTCCTATAATTCAATTTTGATTTCTATTTAGAGAGATAAAATTTTTGTCATGATTCATGAACTAATGGACTCTATAATTTTTTTTTCGTAATTGAAAATTCGAGGTTGAAATGTATATGTGATATTGCTATAAAGCACATTTTTTTTATTTAATGATAAGGTTATTAATCAACAAAGCAAAATTAAAATTCTTAAAAGATGAGATAAATTCAGAAGCACTTATTTATTAGTTTTAAATATAGCAGACAGAATTCCATTGGTCTAATTTGGGACCTTAGGATAGATTTTGACTCTATCTGACAAACATATCAAGATAAAGAATAGGAAAGGCCCTTAGATTTATTTGTGACCTATGAGGAGCCGTATGAGGTGAAAATCTCACGTACGGTTCTGTAATAGCGATGGGCATATTGATGTTCTCATCGACTATGATTATCTAACAGTTCAAGTACAGTTGATATAGTTGAAGCGCAGTCAAAATATGGTTTTTGGGGGTGGAATTTGTGGCGTCAACCCATCGGGTTTATCGTTTTTCTAATTTCGTCTCTCGCCGAGTGTGAAAGATTACCTTTTGATTTACCAGAAGCAGAAGAAGAATTAGTAGCAGGGTATCAAACCGAATATTCAGGTATCAAATTTGGTTTATTTTACATTGCTTCATATCTGAATCTACTAGTTTCTTCATTATTTGTAACAGTTCTTTACTTGGGAGGTTGGAATCTTTCTATTACATACATATTTGGTCCTGAGCTATTTGGCATAAATAAAAGGGGTAAAGTCTTTGGAACACTAATTGGTATCTTTATCACATTAGCCAAAACTTATTTGTTTTTGTTCATTCCTATTGCAACAAGATGGACTTTACCGAGGCTGAGAATGGACCAACTATTAAATCTTGGGTGGAAATTTCTTTTACCGATTTCTCTAGGTAATCTATTATTGACAACCTCGTCCCAACTTCTTTCACTGTAAAAAACCAGAATATCCTAGATTCACGACTTGTCTCAAACAAGAGAAAGAAACAAGCATAAAATATTTTTTATAGATATTCAACATATGCTCCCTATGATAACTGAATTCATAAATTATGGTCAACAAACAATACGAGCCGCCAGATACATCGGCCAAGGTTTCATAATTACCCTGTCCCACGCAAATCGTTTACCTGTAACTATTCAATACCCCTACGAAAAATTGATCACATCGGAACGTTTTCGAGGCCGAATACACTTTGAATTTGATAAATGCATTGCTTGTGAAGTATGTGTGCGTGTATGTCCTATAGATTTACCCGTTGTTGATTGGAAGTTGGAAACTGATATTCGAAAGAAACGATTGCTTAATTACAGTATTGATTTTGGAATCTGTATATTTTGTGGTAATTGCGTTGAGTATTGCCCAACAAATTGTTTATCAATGACTGAAGAATATGAACTTTCTACTTATGATCGTCACGAATTGAATTATAATCAAATCGCTTTGGGTCGCTTACCAATGGCAGTAATTGATGATTACACAATTCGAACAATTTCGAATTTACCTCAAATAAACAATGAATAAACCCTTAATTCGATTCAAAAAAATTACGAATTACGAAGGCTTAGTTCGGATCTAAAACAATGAGATTTTTGCTTGGGCAATTCAAACTAGTGGTTGCTTAATGAGACTCCTAGCTTAATTTAGATTGAAAACAAAACGGATTTCAATATTATATATTATAATAGAAAAACTTCTTTTTTCCTGGTCAGGTCAATAAAGTCATGAAATTCTTCGTTTTTGATTTTTTATAAAAAATGGATTTATCTGAACCAATACATGATTTTCTTTTAGTCTTTCTAGGATCGGGTCTTATATTAGGGGGTCTAGGAGTGGTATTACTTCCCAATCCAATTTATTCGGCCTTTTCCTTGGGATTGGTTCTTGTTTGTACATCGTTATTCTATATTCTATCTAACTCCTATTTTGTAGCTGCTGCGCAGCTACTTATTTACGTAGGAGCTATAAATGTTTTAATCATTTTTGCTGTAATGTTCATGAATGGCTCAGAATATTACAAGGATTTTCATCTTTGGACCGTAGGAGATGGAATTACTTCGATGGTTTGTATAACTCTTTTTATTTCACTAATTACTACTATTTCAGATACGTCATGGTACGGGATTATTTGGACTACAAGATCAAACCAGATTATAGAGCAAGATTTTCTAAGTAATAGTCAACAAATTGGAATTCATTTATCAACAGATTTTTTTCTCCCATTTGAACTTATTTCAATAATCCTTTTAGTTGCTTTAATAGGTGCAATTGCTGTAGCTCGTCAATAAAAAATTTCTATTAAAACTTGGAATTAAAATAAAATTTTGTTCTGTCTTATCACATTTATTTTCCTTCAATTCTATTTGAATTCTAGCTGCTAGCTGGATAAATAGAAAGACTTTAGGTCAATCTAGTACCAATATATTTACTTGTTCCATACTTGTTATATACTAGTCAATTAAATTAGTTGAATTGTTGTTCATATTGAAAGGAGTCGAGATTGATAAGGAGTTGTTTAATGATTCTCGAACATGTACTTGTTTTGAGTGCCTATTTATTTTCTATCGGTATCTATGGATTGATCACAAGTCGAAATATGGTTAGAGCCCTTATGTGTCTTGAACTTATATTGAATGCGGTTAATATCAATTTTGTAACATTTTCTGATTTTTTTGATAATCGTCAATTAAAAGGAGACATTTTCTCAATTTTTGTTATAGCTATTGCAGCCGCTGAAGCAGCCATTGGACTGGCTATTGTTTCATCAATTTACCGTAACAGAAAATCAACTCGTATCAACCAATCAAATTTGTTGAATAATTAATAGTAATCATCTAGATTCTAATATTGAGTAATCGATTTTAATTATTGAGAAATCGATTTTAATTAGCATGTTTACTACGTAAGGTATGATCTTGTTTGCAAAAGATAAGAAATCAAAGTATTTTGGCCTCTCTCATATCTCATAAACCAATCCAGAAAGGGGTTGATTATAAAATTATGATAACTCATTGATTCGTCTGGTATCTAAATATATGATTCGTTTCTAAGTTTACTAGATCGAAAATTGATAACATTAAAAAACGTATAGACCCAATGTCACATTCAGTAAAGATTTATGATACGTGTATAGGATGTACTCAATGTGTCCGAGCCTGCCCGACGGATGTATTAGAAATGATACCTTGGGACGG